TTTCGTTATGAGGAGAATGAATATTTTTTTCGAAGGATCAGACAAAAACGGGTCTGGATCTCCTGCGGGAATGGTTTGGGAGATCTAAAGCAAAAAATGGTGGTATTTGCTAGCAATAACATAATGGAAGCAGTCAATCAATATAGATTGATCCGAAATCTGATTCAAATCCAATATAATAGGTACATAAGAAGTGTATTGAATCGATTCTTTTTAATGAATAGATCCGATCGCAACTTCGAATATGGAATTCAAAGGGATCAAAAAGGAAAGGATACTCTCAGTCATAGAACTCTAATGAAATATATGATCAAACAAGATTATGCATATATATACAAATGGTCCAATGGGAGCAAGAATTGCCAGGAACATTTGGAACATTTCCTTTCTGAGCAGAAAAGCTGTTTTCAAGTGCATTTTCAAGTGCAAAAGAGCCGTTTTCAAGTAATGTTTGATCAATTACGTATTTATACACGTATTCGTATTAATCAATTTTTGATGAATTATTCTGAGGTTTGCAAGAAATTCGAAAAAGATGTGTATAAGTTGCTTACTTTCTTTTTGCCCAAGTGGTCCAGGTCACTTCGTTTCTTTTTCCTTTTCCCCCAGTCACTTCGTTTTTTGGGCAAGTCACTTCGTTTTTTGGCCAAGTTGCTTTTCTTTTTGTCTAATTCACTTTCTTTTCCTTTTTCCTGTGTAAGTTTTGGGAATACCCCCATTCATAGGTCCGAAATCAACATCTATGAATTGAAAGGTCCGAATGATAAACTCTGCAATCAGTTGTTAGAATCGATAGGTTTTCAAATTGTTCATTTGAAAAAATTGAACCCCTTCTTACTGGCTGATGATGGTACTTCGAAATTCTTGATCAATGGAGGAACAATATCACCATTTTTGTTCAATAAGATACCAAAGCGGATGATTGACTCATTCCATACTAGAACTAATCGCAGGAAATCCTTTGATAACAAAGATTCCTATTTCTCAATGATATTCTACGATCAAGACAATTGGCTGAATCCCGGGAAACCATTTCACAGAAGTTCATTGATATCCTCTTTTTATAAAGCAAATCGACTTCGATTCTTGAATAATCCGCATCACTTCTGCTTCTATTGTAACAAAAGATTCCCTTTTTCTGTGGAAAAGGCTCGTAATAATAATTCATATTTTCTATATGGGCAATTTCTCAATATCTTGTTCCTTCGCAAGAAAAGATTTTCTTTGTGCGTTGGTAAAAAAAAACATGTTTTTGGGGGGAGAACTACTATTTCACCAATCGAGTCACAAGTATCTAACATATTCATACCTAACGATTTTCCACAAAGTGGTGACGAAAGGTATAACTTGGACAAATCTTTTCATTTTCTAAGTCGACCCGATCCATTCGTTCGTAGAGCTATTTATTCGATCGTAGACACTTCTGGAAACCCTCTAACAGAGGGACAAATTGTCAATTTTGAAAGAACTTATTGTCAACCTCTTTCAGATATGAATCTATCTGATTCAGAAGGAAAGAACCTTCATGAGTGTCCCAATTTCAATTCAAATATAGGTTTGATTCACATTCCATGTTCTGAGAAAGATTTCCCATCCGAAAAAAGGAAAAAACAGAGTCTTTGTCTAAAGAAATGCGTTGGGGTTCAGAAAGGGCGGATGTATACAACCTTTCAACGAGATAGTGCTTTTTCAATTCTCTCAAAAAAATGGAATCTATTCCAAACATATATGCCAAGCTTCTTTACTTCGACAGGGTACAAATATCTAAATTCGATATTTTTAGATACTTTTTCAGACCTATTGTCAATACTAAGTAGCAGTGTATCCATTTTTCATGATATTATGGGTATATCGTGGCGAATTCTTCAGACAAAATTGTGGAAGATGCAATTTTTTCTCAGAAGTGAGATCTCGAGTAAATGGTTACATAATCTTCTGTCCAAAGAAATGATTCATCGAAATAAAAAGAATAAGTCGTCGTTGATATCGACACATCTGAGATCGCCAAATGTTTGGGAATTCCTCTATTCAATCCTTTTCCTTGTTCTTGTTGCTGGATATCTCGTTCTTATACATCTTTTCTTTGTTTCCCAGACCTTTAGTGAGTTACAGACAGAGTTCGAAAAGGTCAAATCTTTGATGATTCCCTCATCAATGATTGAGATTGAGTTGCGAAAACTTCTAGATAAGTATCCTACGTCTGAACCGAATTCTTTCTGGTTAAAGAATCTCTTTCTATTTCCCATCAATCGAATCGCTTTTTCTATAAATACGAGACATCTAAGTCATACAAGTAAAGAGATCTATTCATTGATAAGAAAAAGAAAAAACGTGAACGGGGATTGGATTGATGATAAAATAGAATCCTGGGTCGCGAACAGTGATTCGATTCATGAGGAAGAAAGAAAATTCTTGGTTCAGCTCTCCGCCTTAACGACAGAAAAAAGAATTCTATTGAGTCTGACTCATAGTGATCATTTATCAAAGAATGACTCTGGTT